TAAATAAAAAAAAGAGTGCTCTTATTCGAAACGCCTCGTGATCTTCAACCAATTCTGCGCTTCAATATAATTACCAGGAGTGAGCGCTATAGCTTGTTTCCAATACTCAGCGGCTTGATCGAACCAAGCCTCCGCAATTTCAGAATCTCCCTGTCGAATGGCCTGTTCTCCCCGGTCGGAATAGGTGGTCAATTCCTTCCCTTAGAACCGTACTTGAGAGTTTCCTACCTCATACGGCTCATCGTTCAATTCTTGTGGTGTCCCATTTTTTTTTCTCAGGTTAACCAAAAGCAAAAGAGGTTAATTCCATGAGTTTCAAACTTGAATTTTTTTTAATAATAAAATCAAAAATAATCCTTTTTTTTTTAGTTTTATCTTTTCTCCCACCTTCAGAAGAATAAAGCATAGACATTTCCACTATTGCTAGAATTTTCTCAAAGGTAACTATCTCGGTTTCATAGAGAAATTGATATAGAATCTTCGAAAAAGTCTTTTCTTCATAATAAAAAAAAAGACTTACTATCTTTGGGATCTGATGCTACACCGCTGCTCAATACCTTAGGGGATCGACTTTATTACATAAATGGATTCCTAACTTTTATCTTCTATCATGACATAAGTAAGTAAGCAGTTCTTATTGTATCGGCCGAAAACCTCACTAATTGATCTTTACGGTGCTTTCTCTATCAATTAGATCCTTTATCCATAGAATAAAGTATCTAGGCATATCGATTTCTTCATATTTTGACTTCTATGAAGTTCCTTTCTTTGCTACAGCTGATAAAAATCGTTTTTTGGACGATGCATATGTAGAAAGCCTATTTTTTCTAGTAATTTTTTTCTAGTATTTACTAGCGGATTCGCTCTTTTCTCTTTCCTTTTTTCTATCTATAGTGGAGATAGTCGCACGTAATGACAGATCACAGCCATATTATTAAAAGCTTGTGGTAAAAACGGGTTTCGTTCGAGTGCCCGAAAATAATATTCCAAAGCTTTCGTATGTTCTCCGTTACTTGTGTGGATAAGGCCTATGTTATAGAGTATATAGCTTCGATCATAGGGATCAATTTCTAGTCGCATAGCTTCATAATAATTCTGTAAAGCTTCCGCATAATTTCCTTCGGATTGAGCCGACATCCGTTACGGTCGTTGTTCGATTCAAAGAATCTCCGTTCCAGAACCGTACGTGAGATTTTCACCTCATACGGCTCCTCCCTTATGTGCATAATGAGAATAATACATACAATCAAAAAAGATTGAAATATTCTCATTATTGACTGAGCAGGGCTAGTGTTTTTACAAGAAATCTCTAGCCAACCTTCCTGCAAAAGATCTTTTTAAGATCAAATGAGTTGATACTAGATAAAAAAATGGTAACTTCAACAATTTCTTTGTCCCCCACGCCCTTGAAATTCCAGGAATTCGTCACTTCAACAGGCTTCGATGGTTATACGGGTATCCAAAATACAAACGAGATGGATGTTTGTTGGCCCAACCATTCTTCTTAGTTCCGGTCTCGATAAGAAAGGAGTATAATTTATAACATAACAAAGTTTTCGTGTTGTTGATTTCTAGACGTAGTGCTTCTTCTCCTATGCCGCCTATTGGTACTAATGGATTAGGGTTGACCCCACAATACATAACCCGTAGGTGTAACCTTTCGCTCAATACTAGAATCGATAATTGAAGCATCTGAGGCTGCATTAATCGGGGATACACGACAGAAGGAATTGTTTTTTTTTACAAACTTCACCTTCAAAAAGCGTAGATTTTTTGCAATAACCTTTTTTTCTTTCTATCCCGAATCATGTGTCTTTATTCTAAGACTGAAAGAAAAGCGGTAAATAAAATAGAAAAAGATACTTAAAAAAAAAGAATAATCAAATCGCACCATCTCTGTAATAGGTAAATGCCTCTTTTTCTCCTGAAGTTGTCGGAATTATTCGTAATAAGATATTGGCTACAATTGAAAAGGTCTTATCAATAAAATTTCCATTTATCCTCAATCTAGGCATAGATAGCGATCCATTATATAATTCTTTTCATTACCTCTCGTGAGAAAATGATCCCACAAACAACGGAATTGTATAGTACGAAATAACATAAAAACAGACTCATTAAAAAAAACTCATAAAAAAAAGATATGACCTTCTACTCAAATTCTTTCTTTTTGATAGGAATCAATAATAAGAAATATTGAAATCCGATTTGATTTTATCCAAATAAAATATTCGATTTCATACAAATCGAGTAGTATATTAATGAATAAGGGGAGCTATTCCGATTCCATCGAAATGGAAGAATCAAAGAATTTGTCCTACAGATTAAGATAATTCGAGAAGTTTTGATTGAATTATGATCAAAAGAGGAAAAAGAGTCGAATAATCATTCTATGATGAAAATAGAATAAACGCCCATTTTGTGTTGTGTGCATACCCGATATACACTATCCAATCAAATAAAAAAAATTCATGGGATGATTTCTGAATTTTTAATCCAT